AAATGGAATAAAGCAGCTCGATAAGAACCTATCCCTGAAGCTAACATAATATAACCCAATTGCGACATTGTTGAATAAGCTAAGCTTCTCTTAATGTCTCTTTGAGCAAGAGCCAAAGTAGCTCCAAATAGTACCGTTATTACACCTATCAAAGAAATTAGATTCATTATGTAAGGTATAACTGTGAAAAGAGGCAGAAGTCGAGCGACAAGAAAAATTCCCGCTGCTACCATAGTAGCAGCATGTATAAGAGCCGAAATAGGAGTGGGTCCCTCCATGGCATCAGGTAACCATACATGAAGGGGAAATTGTGCAGATTTAGCAACTGCACCAGCGAATAATAGGGAAGCACACAGAGTAGCAAATAAAGAATTAACCCCATTATTATGGATCAAGTTATTGAAGATTTCGAACAAATCACGAAATTCGAAACTACCTGTTATCCAATAAAGACCTAAGATTCCTAATAATAAACCAAAATCCCCTACACGATTAGTTACAAATGCTTTTTGACAGGCATTTGCTGCGATTGGTCGTGTGAACCAAAAACCTATTAATAAATACGAACACATTCCCACGAGTTCCCAAAAAATATAAATTTGTATCAAATTGGAACTAGTAACTAATCCCAACATAGAAGTATTGGAAAAACTCATATAAGCAAAAAATCTCAAATATCCTTGATCATGAGACATATACTTGTCACTATAAATAAGAACCATGATTCCGACAGTAGTGATTAGTATTGACATAATAGAAGTAAGTGGGTCGATCAAGTGTCCAAACTCTAAGGAAAAATCATTATTGATGGTCCAAGACCATAGATATTGATAGATGGAACTGCCATCTATTTGTTGAACAGACAGATCGGCCGAAAAAACCATAACTATACTTAGCAATGAAACACTAGGAAAAGCCCACATACGACGAATATTTTTTGTTGCGGTCGGAACAAGCAGAAGTCCCAATCCTATTGACATAGTAACTGGAAGTGGAACGAAAGGTATGATCCATGCATATTGATATATGGGTTGCATAATAAAATCAAACTTTTTTTTTTTATTCTTATTCATTTTTCCGATTCACCAGCTCTTATCTCTTTTGGAAGGAGCAATAATAAAATAAAAAAAAAAATCAAGATATCAAAACTCAAATATTATTTTGAATTCTTCATTATTCTGATTCTTTCCCAGATATTTGAAAAATGCAAATCAAGAAGTTACAATTGTCCAAATAATCAAGTTACTGCTTAAAAATGACTACCTAGTGATTAACTAAGATATTTATTGAGATCACAGAATATGAGATTTTCAATCATTCCACTATTACGGTGATTTATATCCATATAGTAATAAGGAAAAAGAATTACACCAAAACAGTACTTGATTCTGATATGGATTCTAGGATCCACCAATAACTCGACCTAATAAAATAACACCTAGTTATTTTCGTTAGTTTATTTGGAGTCATTGACTAATTCATTCTGTAACTGATTGATTGGTTTCTAGTCGAATAAAACAAACATATTTAATGGAAAATCCTACGCGATACTCGTCATTTCGCATAGAACTGAAATAATAAATAATAAATTACTAAAATGACCTTTATCAAGTAATGTATCGTTTAAGAGATTAACTACATGATCTCATTTGAATTTAAATTATGGGTACTCCAGTCTCGAGTTTGATCAATTAATCGAAAAATTTTTATATTATTGTTTTCTTAAATTAGGTAAGGGTAAAGTGTAGGGGTTCTTAAGTTTTTTGATTTGATTTATTAAATGTAAATAAATAGACTGACATATGAATTGGAACCTTTTTTTGTTTTATTCTTATCAAGGGCAACCGATTCCGTTTCTATGGTATGTCAGATAGATATAGATCCGAATGAGGATATGAACGGAAAGCACCATACCAATCAGTACGAATTATTATTTCTTCGAACAATATATGGAATAGAGATGTGAAAAAAAAAATTCCTTTGAAAACCACATCATTTTTTTTTTCATCCCTAGTTATACTATATGTGATGCGCACATATCTGTATTTTTTGTGTTATGAAGGAAGTATCCACTATGGAATAGATATAGATAATGGATAGAAAGAACGATTTATATTTATTTTGAACAATACAATACATGTCTTTCACATCCAACTATAAAAACGAGAAACCTTTTTCTTTTCAAATGACGGTTCCAAAGAAACGTACTTCTATGTCAAAAAAGCGTATTCGCAAAAATATTTGGAAGAGAAAGGGATATTGGGCCGCGTTAAAAGCTTTATCCTTAGCTAAATCTATTTCTACCGGGCATTCAAAAAGTTTTTTTGTGCAACAAACAAGTAATAAAGCCGCGGAATAATCTGAATGAATCAACATGACTCGATGAATTGGATGATTTAGAAGATGAATAATTTACATTAACAAATTTGGAAACTCATCAATATGAGATAGAACTGGATGTTGTGATATGTAGAATAAAAATTCGCCTGTCTAACTGAGTTCTAAAAACGATTGATTTCCGTTTTGTTTTGTTTGAAAAAAAAAAAAAGAAGTCATTAGATACAAGATAAAGGTTTCACTTTTCATTCCTTATAGTATTCTAGAATGGTATTCTATTAAATTTTAATAATTTGCGAGATGGGGATTGTCACTTTCCCCATCGATTCGCTTTCACAATAAAAAAAATCTCATTTTTATGTCGGATCCATGAAATGAGATAAATGAGAAATGAAGAAATGAGATAAATGAGAAATGAATCATAAAAAAGAGAAATGAATCATAAAAAAAAAATGAGATAGAAAAAAATAAGGACAATTTTGAGTTGTATACCTCGACGGAGGACATAACCCTCTAGTTCCAACTGGTCCAGGGGGACTTATACTCCGTGAAAATGATTGTTAAAACTGACACCATACCACTACACTAAGTTAAGTATTATTGAACGTTCAAATCAAATAAATATTTGAACTCGTTTTTTGATTCATTGATTCTAATCTTTCCTAAGATCGATTGGATTGAATCCATCAATCTTGACGATTGAACATAGTATGGGCTATTATTATTTCGATCAAGCCGCCATGGTGAAATCGGTAGACACGCTGCTCTTAGGAAGCAGTGCTAGAGCATCTCGGTTCGAATCCGAGTGGCGGCATCCTCTAAAAGGGGCAAGATTAATCCTATCTTATAAGGAATTGAATTCCTTATTTCCATTCCATAATTGAGGAACACCCCCCCCTTTTTTTTTTTAATAATTTTTTATGATATTCGCGACTTTAGAACATATATTAACTCACATCTCTTTTTCGATCATTTCAATTGTTATTACGATTCAATTGATAGACTTATTAGTCTATCAAATCGTAGGAATATGTGATTCATCAGAAAAAGGCATTATAGCTACTTTTTTCTGTATAACAGGATTATTAATAACTCGTTGGATTTATTCGAGACATTTCCCGTTAAGTGATTTATATGAATCATTAATGTTCCTTTCATGGGGTTTCTCCATTATTCATATGGTTCCTAAAGTGGGGAACCATAAAAATGATTTAAGCGCAATAACTGAGCCAAGTGCTATTTTTACCCAAGGCTTTGCCACTTCAGGTCTTTTAACTGAAATGCATCAATCCGCAATATTAGTACCCGCCCTACAATCCCAGTGGTTAATGATGCACGTAAGTATGATGTTATTGAGCTATGCAGCTCTTTTATGTGGAGCGTTATTATCAGTAGCTTTTCTAGTCATCACATTTCGAAAAAACACAGATATTGCTGTTAAAAGCAATCATTTATTAATTGGGACATTTTCCTTTGGTGAGATCCAATACTTGAATGAGAAAAGAAGTGTTTTACAAAACACTTCTTTTCCTTCATTTAGAAATTATCACAGGTATCGATTGACTCAGCGATTGGATCATTGGAGTTATCGTGTCATTAGTCTAGGGTTTATCTTTTCAACCATAGGTATTCTTTCGGGAGCAGTATGGGCTAATGAGGCATGGGGATCTTATTGGAATTGGGACCCCAAGGAAACTTGGGCATTTATTACTTGGACCATATTCGCAATTTATTTACATACTAGAACAAATCAAAGTTTGCAAGGTGTGAATTCGTCAATTGTAGCTTCTATCGGATTTCTTATAATTTGGATATGCTATTTTGGGGTCAATCTATTAGGAATAGGGCTACATAGTTATGGTTCATTCACATTAACAGCGAATTGAAGAAGGGGCTTGAAGAATACATGGGAACATCAATCGTCCCATATATAACGAAAATTTGTGTGAGTTTTTGAGAACCATTTGAATTACTACTTGATTCAAATGGTTCTCAAAAACTCCAGATGTATCTGATTACAATATTTTTTTTTTCAGTGTACAGCGATCGATTTTGTAAATCACAGGATTATTTGACTTTATGTCTTATTTATGAAAACGATTTATGAAGGTAATTAGATAGAATAGCTTCTACCTTCTCAACTGATAGTGAGAGAACGAAATCGGGATAAATACCGATACCTATTACGGGTAGAAAGATACAGATAGAAACAAATAGTTCTCGTGGTCCAGAATCCACAAAGTAGGAGTTTGTAACATTGAATAGTTTGTATCCATAGAACATCTGACGTAACATAGATAATGAATAAATAGGAGTTAATATCATTCCAATTGCCATTACAAAAGTAATTAGTATTTTTGGCATTAAAAGGTATTTCGTGCTGGTAATTATTCCAAAAAAGACTACCAATTCTGCAACAAAACCACTCATTCCTGGCAGTGCAAGAGAAGCCATCGAGAAGCTACTGAACATGGTAAATATTTTTGGCATTGGGATAGCTATTCCTCCCATTTCGTCGAGATAAACAAGACGTATTCTATCGTAACTCGTTCCTGCCAAGAAAAAGAGTGCAGCACCAATAAATCCATGAGAAATGATTTGTAAAATGGCTCCATTGAGTCCCATATCAGTTATGGAAGCAATTCCGATAATTGTGAAACCCATATGAGATACGGAGGAATAGGCTATTCGCTTTTTTAAATTGCGTTGACCGGGAGAAGTTGAAGCTGCATAAATTATTTGAATCGTTCCGACTATCATCAACCAGGGAGAAAATATAGAATGAGCATGGGGTAATAATTCCATATTGATCCGAACCAATCCATATGCTCCCATTTTTAATAAAATTCCAGCTAGAAGCATACATGTACTGTAATGCGCTTCTCCATGGGTATCTGGTAACCATGTATGTAGGGGTATAATCGGTGATTTGACAGCATAAGCAATAAAGAAGCCAAAATAGAATATTATTTCCAATGCCGCGGGATACGATCGATTAGCTGATGTTTCAAAATTTAATGTTGGTTCATTGGAACCATATAAACCCATACCTGGAACTCCCATTAAGAGAAAAATAGAACCCCCCGCAGTGTACAAAATGAACTTTGTAGCTGAGTACAGACGTTTCTTACCTCCCCACATGGATAAAAGTAGGTAAACAGGAATTAATTCTAACTCCCACATGATGAAAAAAAGTAAAAGGTCTCGAGAAGAAAATGATCCTATTTGACCGCTGTACATTGCTAACATCAGGAAATGGAACAATTGCGAATCTCGAGTAACTGGCCAAGCCGCTAAAGTAGCTAAAGTAGTGATGAATCCCGTCAGTAAAATGGGTCCGATGGAAAGTCCATCGATCCCCAGTCTCCAGTGAAAATACAAAATATTTATCCATTTATAATCCTCCTCCAATTGGATTAATGGATCGTCCAATTGGAAATGATAACAGAATGCATAGGTCGTTAGAAGGAGTTCTAACAAGCAGATGCATATAGTATACCATCTCACCACCTTATTTCCTCTATGAGGGAGAAAGAAAATTGATGAACCCGCGGATATCGGAAAAACAACAATTATTGTTAACCAAGGAAAATAACTCGTGGTAAAGACAAGATAGACTTTGACCATAAAAACCCGTACTCGAGAAAATATATTATTTCGAGTACGGGTTTTTGTCGGTAAAGAAGAATCAAATGGGTTCAAGTAGAGTTTTCCGGGACGTATCAATAAGCTAGACCCATGCTGCGAGTTGTCTCATGCCATAAATAAACCCGGACACTCAAGAAATCTGTTGGACAAGCGGATTCACATCTCTTACAACCTACACAGTCTTCTGTTCTTGGAGCAGGAGCAATTTGCTTAGCTTTACATCCGTCCCAAGGTATCATTTCCAATACATCTGTGGGGCAGGCTCGTACACATTGAGTACATCCTATACATGTATCATAAATCTTTACTGAATGTGACATTGTGTCTATCAATTTTTTGAACGTTATCAATTTTCGATCTGGTAAAATCGGTAGTAAATGAATCATATATTGTAGACACCAGATGAATCAGTAGTTTACTAGAATTGATTTTTTTTTTTTATAATCAATTTACCTATGGATCTGTTTAGGAAAGAGGACCAAGATACTTTGATTTCTTACGTTTCAGCAAACATGGTCATACGAGTCATATATGCTAATTTGAATTGGTGAATATAATATTATATATATCTGTCTTTTTTTATATCATTATAACTATTTATTCAACAAGTTCGATTGATTGATACGAGTTGATTTTCTGTTACGATGGATCGACGAAACAATAGCTGGTCCAATAGCTGCTTCAGCGGCTGCAATAGCTATAACAAAGATCGAGAAAATGTCTCCTTTTAATTGTCGACTATCAAATAAATCAGAAAATGTTACGAGATTCATATTAACCGCATTCAGTATAAGCTCAAGACACATAAGTGCTCTAACCATATTTCGACTTGTGATCAATCCATAAATACCAATAGAAAATAAATAGGCACTCAAAATAAGTACATGCTCGAGCATCATTGACCAACTCCTCATCAATCTCGATTCATTTCAATATGAACAAAAATTTCAACGATTGACTCGAATATAAAACAAGTACGGAACAAAGGAAGGTATTGGTAATGGATCGAACTAAAACAAAACCCTTTCCATTTAATTTAATATATGAACAATACAATATACAAATGGAATTGAAGCAAAATGGATGTAATAACAATACAAGAAGACAGAACAAGGCCTTATTTATTTTTATTTTATTTTGGGTTTCGAATTCATTTCTAATTCCAAGTATTTATTACTGACGAGCCATAGCAATTGCACCTATCAAGGCAACTAAAAGAATTATAGAAATGAGTTCAAATGGAAGATAAAAATCTGTTGATAAATGAATCCCAATTTGTTGAACATTACTTATCAGGTCCTGCTCTATAATCTGGTTTGATCCTGTAGTCCAAATAATCCCATACCATGACGTATCTGAGATAGTCGTAATTAGTGAAAAAAGAATACTTGTACAAACCAGTGAAGTGACCCCATCTCCAACGGTCCAAAGATAGAAATCATTATAATATTCTGAACCATTCATGAACATCACAGCAAATATGATTAAGACATTTACAGCTCCCACGTAAATAAG